AAAAAACTCTAATAGAAAATGAAACGGTCGACCCAGACATAGACGGTCGACCCAGGCGGATATATCCTATAAAATATATGTCGTAGTGAGCGTAGGTCAATGTAGCGAGCGTAGTTCAATGGTAAAACATCTCCTTGCCAAGGAGAAGGTACGGGTTCGATTCCCGTCGCTCGCCAGCTTAATTTAGTAAGGTACTTTGATAAAAAAGTCAATCTAGTTGACTACATAACTACTTATATTAAATTAAGTAGTTATGTAGTCTAGTACCGTATCCCTTCCTATCTTATCGTTTGCACCCGACTCAAAAAAAAGAGTGCTTCGGGGGCGGGGCGAAAATCGAACTTGCCAAGAGGGGCCCTAAAGCGGGGATTCACCGAGACAAACAAGAGAAAATTGCCCTTATTATAGGGGGAATAGACTGTGCCTTTCTTTTATTTCTTTTTTCTTTTCTGCTTGCTGAATAAAAAAGGGGTTGGATATAGCCCTCTACCATATCTATACAAATAGAATAGTTCATTCCATTTATTTATATGGACTGCTAAGTGCGGAGACGGGAATCGAACCCGTGACCTCAAGGTTATGAGCCTCGTGAGCTACCAAACTGCTCTACTCCGCTCTGTAGGGCCAAAAACAGGTAGACGAAAAAGGTTGAATACAAGTCTCTACCATGTCTAGACAAATAGAATACTCTTTTTATACAGAATGGAGCGGGTAGCGGGAATCGAACCCGCATCGTTAGCTTGGAAGGCTAGGGGTTATAGTCGACGTTGGTTGATTATTTTTAACGTCTCTAATTCAAAACCGAACATGAAATTTTGATTTCATTCGGCTCCTTTATGGCTATTCTCACCACTTAACATCTATGTTAGCTTTTCTGTCTGAATGGAACCAAAGCTCTCCGCTTTCTAGATGATCCCTATAGAGTAGGAGATAGAAATTCTCCTAAATATCCTATCTAATCTACTTACTTCGTTCCCTAATTTTATTCAAGAGATCCTGAGGAAAAGAGTTGGGTTTCCACCGAGCTGAAACAATATCCTGATGGTTCTAGTAAACCAAAACTATCGTTTTTTAGCTATTGGGCTTCCATTTCTTTTTTAACTAAAAGAAGATTTAGTTACGATTGGAAATAAACTTTTTTGTATCTTCATCCATAGATCTTTTACTCATATTTATTCAATTGGAATACTTAATCCAATGCAAAATTATGCTTCGCGCCTCTGTACTCATAATCAAATTTGTCTTTTGCATGCAAATTTAATTAGTCTTTGGATACTAATCGCGAGAATGTATATTCTTCCTCAATATGCTATTGAGAGGAAAAGGATTAAACCCTTTATAAGAACTAAAGTTTTCATCGGAATATGAATATAAAAAAACTTAAGGATGCCTTAAGTATATCATTTCAAATTCCGTTATTAATAGAACGAATCACACTTTTACCACTAAACTATACCCGCTACATCTAGATTATGATACCAACGCTACCCTTTGTCAAGGGTAGCCATTCGAGGAGGAGGTTAATTCCACTTACGGAGAAAAGCGAGCAGTTGGTACTTCAATCGCGGGCTTTTACTTTAGGATTTAGATGGCCCCTCTCTAGTCTGTAAAAGAAATCTCTTCTTACCATGCCACTCGCGTATGAACCAAATGTATGCATTTCGATTAGGATCGTATTCTATAGTTTGATTATTTCTACAATATATATTAAGAGATATAGGCGGCAGTACAGTCCCCATCAATTCCTTTCCTCCTTTTCCTTTTTGTTAGGCTGGGCAGGCTGTAGAATAATTTTGATACTCTGCAGTATAAATTTGACTGCCCACTTTTTCGAATAAAATTGTTGATAAAACTCCAATATAGTTTGTTAAAAATGTACCTTTTAGATTTGAGTTTTAGATAATATTCAAGTACCCATTTCCAAAGGGTACCTGTTGAAAATTGCTTCAACAAATCCTTCCAAAACTGCAAAATGGAAAAGTTTTGAACTCGAAGGTTTTTCCAAGGAATGCCTGTGAAAAATTGTTTCAATCTCTCACCAAAACAGATAAGAAGTATATCACTGAAAATTAATACCCAGCCATACGGGTATATGAAGAGGGGGAATTCCTTTATACCCCCCCAATTAGAATTATGGGAAATAAAACATAAATGGAGAAAGTTCTCATCATAAGATCAGCCAATAGAAGAAAAAGTCCTAATTCTGCAGAACATTCTCAGCACGTGAAAAGTGAATAGGCTAAACATAAAAAAAACAAAGTCTACCATTTTTTTAACAGCAGTTCTTAATTGCCCCTTCGGCTTTTTTGAATCTCACCATGAATAAACTTCTATATTTCAATATAGAAAATAAAATCTCTACATATATATCTGTATATACATATATTATGTACATTAATATATACATAGATTTTGTACATTATGCGGTAGACCTATAATGGTAAATGAGAGTGGGTAATTTATGAATAAAAAGCCCTTTTAACTCAGTGGTAGAGTAATGCCATGGTAAGGCATAAGTCATCGGTTCAAATCCGATAAAGGGCTTTTCCCCTGGTGGTAGAGTAATGCCACGGCAAGACCGAAGTCATCGGTTCGAATTCAATAGAGTACTTTTCTACTAAATTCATTGACTTTTTTTCTTTTTTTTTTTGAAAATGTCTCTAGTTTTTCTTGAATTTTATGACTTTGTTTAGTGTGAGATGCTCATATTTTTGGTCTGAACACTAAACGAAGCACAGGGTTTAAATTGCAAAAAATAAATGAAATTGGACTCTTTTTCCTATTAGAGCAATCGATATCAATATCTGTACTGAACTAATCTCGAATCCTTTTTATTAATCTATTCTTATTCTATATCCTTTAAAAGTAAAAAGAATTTCCCTTTCCCTAAAAAGCAGGGGATGATCCGTGAATTAACCTAACCTTCAACTAAAAAAGAAAAAATCCTATGAAAGCATAACAGAAAAGTAGGAAAGACTCTTTGCTTTGATCTATTTATACTCTTCAATTCGAGTATATTGACAATTCCAAAAAACTGCTCATACTATCATTATAGTATAATGACAAGTGGTTCTATATAGCACTATCGTCTAGTGATGCCCCTATCGTCTAGTGGTTCAGGACATCTCTCTTTCAAGGAGGCAGCGGGGATTCGACTTCCCCTGGGGGTAGGGAGTATTATAAAAAAAGGATGATCATAGATTATCAAAAACCCTAGAATAAATTCTTCCTGGGTCGATGCCCGAGCGGTTAATGGGGACGGACTGTAAATTCGTTGACGATATGTCTACGCTGGTTCAAATCCAGCTCGGCCCAAAAATCTAGGGCTTCGTGAATATGAACTAAATCCATTTTATTCTTCCATAAAAAAAAGTATCTGATCCATAGAAATAAAGGATAAAGAGAAAAGAAGGTGCAAATTTATTTCTAAGCCATATCTCTCTGATTCTTTTCTTACAACGAAGAGAAAAAAGTTTTTCTTATTGAAAGGTGAATTATCATTTTTTTTTTTAGGGATAAAAACTCGTGGCATACTAGTTATGCCACTCTCACTATACCCACATAGGATATGTGGGTATGTAGTATATGATTCATCTATTTCTTAGAGTACGACAGACGAATCTTCTTAGGGTTTTATTTAAGAATAGGTATGCCATACACACCGCAGGGATTGTAGTTCAATTGGTTAGAGCACCGCCCTGTCAAGGCGGAAGCTGCGGGTTCGAGCCCCGTCAGTCCCGAACTAGGGTTCAATGAATGGAAAAATTCATCTTTCCTTTTTTTCATCAAGAATTTCCCTGAAAAGGGGGGGGCAGAAGGCAAGATCAAATATCTATGGAGAACCCTTACTTTAGTTTTTTTATTTCGTAGCTCTCAATAAAAAGAGAGCTGTATAGGAATTTTTTTTTAACTACTTCCGGTTGATAAGGAAAGACATACATATCATAATCTTAACTTCCTATTTGACTCTTATGGAATAGAGTTAGGGTATTTGACCGGAATCCATACACAAATTGTATTCGTTTTTTGTTAGAGAATGGATTTATTTAATAGAATTAGTTTCTTTTTAGGAGTTAAACCGCACCACTTCCATTTTGTAGTTCCAACTTTGTTTGTGTATGTTCAATGAATTCTTGGAAAGAATCCACCTCATTCTCAGTCCATTTGTCGACTCCTTTTTTTATGAATCTGCTCTCATCTTTAGACCCCCAAAAGCAGATATTGATAGTAACCTAATAAAATAAAAACCAAACAAACGCTCTTTTTTCCCAAATTAAAATATTGGATCTTTTTTATTTAAGATCTTCTTTTCTCCATCTCATTTCTACTTCTACTGCTTATTTGGATGTCTATGTGACCCATAGAAAGTCGGTTATATAATACATACATACATAATTCTATGTATAACTATAAGAAAAAGAAAGGGAAATTGGATAAGAAAGATTATTGGCTCTACATATATATAGAATATATAGAAAAGCAAAAGTAGAAAAGGATGAAAAATAGAGGGGTTCCGAATCCAACCAAAAAACAAACCTATTTTGGTCTTAGTATGGATAAGGGATCTTCCTATGTTATATTATTCCACTATCAACCATGAATTGATTTGATAGATCCTATATTCATAATATTGAATTGATTCAGTATTATCAGAATGCAAGTCCTCCCCTTGAATTTACAGGGATACCCCCTTTTCCTCTCCATGGGATTACATCCCGAGTTATTGTGAAAAAAATAAAAATAAAGAGGTTATGGAAGTCAATATTCTCGCATTTATTGCTACTGCATTGTTCATTCTAGTTCCTACTGCCTTTTTACTTATTATTTATGTAAAAACAGCCAGCCAAAAAGATTAATTGGAATTCCAATTAATCATTGAAGAAATGAAAAAGGGATTAAAGAAAATAAAAATCCAAGTCTTAAATGAAAGGATCTGGTTGGAATCCTAAAGTGTGGTAGAAAGAACTACATATAGTTTTTTCTACCACACTTTAGATTCTTTCTATTATATTATCTTGAATCTACATAGAATAGATTAGTAGATTGAAATAGTAATCTAATTCAACTTCTTTTTTCACTGCATCCACTTAATTTCAAGCAAGTCAAAATCAAAAAATTGAAGACAATTCTTCATTGAAAGAATCCATGGAGAGGGAGAAAAATAAAGTTTAGCAAAATGATTAATACAAAACGATCAATTAAAGAAAAGAGTTGATACTACAATTTGACTACTCAAGCAATTAGTATTATCCCTAGAGTCCACTTCTCCCCCATACTACTAGCGAAAGAGAAAATGTAAAGACTACCATTAAAGCAGCCCAAGCGAGACTTACTATATCCATGTAAATTATGTCTCCTATTTCTATGAAGGAATTATTCTACTATTGATCAATAATCATAGTGGAATTAAGGGTACAGAGTCAAAATTCTGCCCTAAGACTCTGGATGAATCAGTTAAAGGAATTTACTCCTAACAAATTCTTATATGATTTCTGGTAGAATGGGAGAGTATTAAGTATAAATATGATACATATACCTTTTCCTTAAAAAAGAAAGAGTGGGGGAATGTCCTGAATAGAAGACGCGGGAATAGAGAGATTTTTTCGTCCTTTTGTTACCTTTTTTATAAGCAAAGGACGTCAGAATATACCATAAAATTAGGAAAGATAAATATTTATTGGATACCTACCTTACCCATGTTTATTTTTGACCTAAACCCTACTGCCGCACTTTCTCTCTTTCTATGAAAGAGTGAGGAGACCTTAACTCCGAAATTGATTTTTGATTCGCTTATTCAATCTGATTCTCGACAGAATCGGTAACCTTTACTTTAGTGTATGTAGGTAGCATAAGATGTACGAAGTATATGTAGTAAGATGTACGATAAAAAAAATGTATGATAATTAGGAAGTCTTGATATTTCTTCGCAAAGTCCCTTCTTCAATCTTAGATTGAAAAAAGAATGCCCCTTAGGGACCTTTGGATATTTCTGACACCCTAACCTCGTAGTTTTAAATTCCCGAATCAATTCAAATTAATAAAAGAATAAGCAAACGCTACCTCATCTCTGTTGGTAGCTCGCCGTTTGGGCCACTGCCGCCAAAACAAAGCAAAGCCTCGTTTGAGGATTATGGTATGGATTCAGTATCGCCAAACCTAGTTACTCTTTTGCCCCAACTTATGGGGGTACGAAATTTTTGAGTTTGATCAGTACTATAATCCTAAGTATTTTATTGATCAGGCGGCACCCAGATTTGAACTGGGGATAAAGGATTTGCAGTCCCCTGCCTTACCGCTTGGCCATGCCGCCAAAAAATCCAATCTAAAATCGAGAAAAGAACAAGTATTCATCCATATTTTCTTACTAAAACCCCTTTTCCTTTATCTTGAATCTAATTCTACTTACTTTTTTCCAATCTTTTTCAAAAAATCTATTTCTGCTTTTTTGGATCCTGTTTCGGTTAGTCTCCTCGATGGATTCTATCTTAAAACACACATTGCTAACACTAAAAAACTTCCCTTTTCTTTCTATTCTATTGAAATGGCAAAGTAGCAAAAATGGATTGCCAGTGACAAACTGCAAAATTCAGAACAAATTGGAACCATTAACTAGAATTTTTTTTTTTGAATTGCAGTAGTAAACGACTCTTAAATCGGTATTCTCTCCCTCCATTCCTTTTAATGGCATAATAAAATAGAATAACAGTTTCCCTAATCTGGATATAGGAAAACTCCAGGTCCGAACAGCTTTATTATCTATGGATCGCGCTTATGTACATATCCCTATGGGGAATTATGCTTTAATTTTTCATTGCATTAAATATCTTGAATAAAAAGAGGAAATTTGCTCTGATATAGATTATGGCCTGGCCTTCTTGGCCCACACAAGTGAAATTACGATAAAAGAAAGGATATGTGAATAGGTGGATAACTAGATTAGCAAGTACTTAAAAAAAATAAGTACTTTATTTTCGGATTCTACAATGAAATCCTTTATTTTGCAGCAATTCTACTACTACGAAACAAAAAATAACCTTCAAATTCTTTTTGAAAATAAAACTAAGCGTACTATTCTAAATTCTAAATCGAACTAAAGTCAAACTTCCTAGTGTTTATAAATTATTATGGCTTTATTTCTTTCATAGAAAGGAGATAAAACGAGAAATCTTTGCTATCCAATCTGATTAGAATATCATAAAGTTTAAGTGGCAGAATTTTTTCTAGGACTTTTTTATCAATTCATTTTAATTCCATTTCGACTCCTGCCAAATTTGAACTTTCGTCAAAATTATCTTTATTCATATGTATGAAATACATATATGAAATACGTATGTGGAGTTCCCTAGAATTTCATGTGATTCAGTAAACAGAATATAGATTCCATGATTGCTAGATTGATCCCTAGGGATTGATGAAGAGTGAGCTGATAATGGAATTTTTCTTCGATAAATAGGAAACTTAAGATTAAGATGCTCCGGAATGGAAATGAGGGAATGTCCACAATACCCGGATTTAGTCAGATCCAATTCGAGGGATTTTGTAGGTTCATTAATCAAGGCTTGGCAGAAGAACTTGAGAAGTTTCCGACAATTAAAGATCCAGATCACGAAATTTCATTTCAATTATTTGCGAAAGGGTATCAATTGCTAGAACCCTCGATAAAAGAAAGGGATGCTGTGTATGAATCACTCACTTATTCTTCTGAATTATATGTATCTGCGAGATTAATTTTTGGTTTCGATGTGCAAAAGCAAACCATTTCTATAGGAAACATTCCTATAATGAATTCCTTAGGAACTTTTATAATAAATGGAATATACCGAATTGTGATCAATCAAATATTGCTAAGTCCTGGTATTTACTACCGCTCGGAATTAGACCATAAGGGAATTTCTATATACACTGGGACTATAATATCAGATTGGGGAGGAAGATCGGAATTAGCAATTGATAAAAAAGAAAGGATATGGGCTCGCGTGAGTAGAAAACAAAAGATATCTATTTTAGTTCTATCATCAGCTATGGGTTCGAATCTAAGAGAAATTTTAGATAATGTTTCCTACCCCGAAATTTTCTTGTCTTTCCCGAATGCTAAGGAAAAAAAGAGGATTGAGTCAAAAGAAAAAGCTATTTTGGAGTTTTATCAACAATTTGCTTGTGTAGGCGGGGACCTGGTATTTTCGGAGTCCTTATGTGAGGAATTACAAAAGAAATTTTTTCAACAAAAATGTGAATTGGGAAGAGTTGGTCGACGAAATATGAATCGGAGACTGAATCTTAATATACCTCAGAACAATACATTCTTGTTACCACGAGATGTATTGGCTGCTACGGATCATTTGATTGGCATGAAATTTGGAACGGGTATACTCGACGATGACGATATGAATCACTTGAAAAATAAACGTATTCGTTCCGTTGCGGATCTGTTACAAGATCAATTCGGACTGGCTCTTGGCCGTCTACAACATGCGGTTCAAAAAACTATTCGTAGAGTATTCATACGTCAATCGAAACCGACTCCACAAACTTTGGTAACTCCAACTTCAACTTCGATTTTATTAATAACTACTTATGAGACCTTTTTTGGCACATACCCCTTATCTCAAGTTTTTGACCAAACGAATCCATTGACACAAACGGTTCATGGGCGAAAAGTGAGTTGTTTGGGTCCTGGAGGATTGACGGGGAGAACTGCAAGTTTTCGGAGCCGAGATATTCATCCGAGTCACTATGGGCGTATTTGTCCAATTGACACGTCCGAAGGCATCAATGTTGGACTTACTGGATCCTTAGCTATTCATGCGAGAATTGATCACTGGTGGGGATCTATAGAGAGTCCGTTTTATGAAATATCTGAAAAAGCAAAAGAAAAAAAAGAGAGACAGGTGGTTTATTTATCACCAAATAGAGATGAATATTATATGATAGCAGCAGGAAATTCTTTGTCCTTGAATCAGGGTATTCAGGAAGAACAGGTTGTTCCAGCTAGATACCGTCAAGAATTCCTGACTATTGCATGGGAACAGATTCATGTTAGAAGTATTTTTCCTTTCCAATATTTTTCTATTGGAGGTTCTCTCATTCCTTTTATTGAGCATAATGATGCGAATCGGGCTTTAATGAGTTCTAATATGCAGCGCCAAGCAGTTCCACTTTCTCGGTCCGAGAAGTGCATTGTTGGAACTGGATTGGAACGCCAAACAGCTCTAGATTCGAGGGTTTCCATTATAGCCGAACGCGAGGGAAAGATCATTTCTAGTGATAGTCACAAGATCCTTTTATCAAGTAGTGGGAAGACTATAAGTATTCCTTTAGTTACCCATCGTCGCTCTAACAAAAATACTTGTATGCACCAAAAACCTCGGGTTCAGCGGGGTAAATCCATTAAAAAAGGGCAAATTTTAGCGGAGGGAGCAGCTACAGTTGGTGGGGAACTTGCTTTAGGAAAAAACGTTTTAGTAGCTTATATGCCGTGGGAGGGTTACAATTTTGAAGACGCAGTACTAATTAGCGAACGTTTGGTATATGAGGATATTTATACTTCTTTTCACATCCGAAAATATGAAATTCAGACGGATACGACAAGCCAAGGCTCCGCTGAAAAAATCACTAAAGAAATACCACATCTAGAAGAACATTTACTCCGCAATTTGGACAGAAATGGGGTTGTAAGGTTGGGATCCTGGGTAGAAACTGGCGATATTTTAGTAGGTAAATTAACGCCTCAGATAGCGAGCGAATCCTCGTATATCGCGGAAGCTGGATTATTACGGGCCATTTTTGGTCTTGAGGTATCCACTTCAAAAGAAACTTCTCTCAAACTACCTATAGGTGGAAGAGGGCGCGTTATCGATGTGAAATGGATCCAGAGGGACCCCCTCGACATAATGGTTCGTGTATATATTTTACAGAAACGTGAAATCAAAGTTGGGGATAAAGTAGCAGGAAGACACGGGAATAAGGGGATCATTTCCAAAATTTTGCCTAGGCAAGATATGCCCTATTTGCAAGATGGAACACCTGTTGATATGGTCTTCAATCCCCTAGGAGTACCCTCACGAATGAATGTGGGACAAATATTTGAAAGCTCGCTCGGATTAGCAGGGGATCTGCTAAAGAAACATTATAGAATAGCACCCTTTGATGAGAGATATGAGCAAGAGGCTTCAAGAAAACTTGTGTTTTCGGAATTATATGAAGCCAGTAAACAAACAAAAAATCCATGGGTATTTGAACCCGAGTACCCGGGAAAAAGCAGAATATTTGATGGAAGAACAGGAGATCCCTTCGAACAACCTGTTCTAATAGGGAAGTCCTATATTTTAAAATTAATTCATCAAGTTGATGAGAAAATCCATGGACGTTCTACTGGGCCCTACTCACTTGTTACCCAACAACCCGTTAGAGGAAGAGCCAAACAAGGGGGACAACGAGTAGGAGAAATGGAAGTTTGGGCTTTAGAAGGATTTGGTGTTGCTCATATTTTACAAGAGATACTTACTTATAAATCTGATCATCTTATAGCTCGCCAAGAAATACTTAATGCTACGATCTGGGGAAAAAGAGTGCCTAATCACGAGGACCCTCCAGAATCTTTTCGAGTGCTCGTTCGAGAACTACGATCTTTGGCTCTAGAACTGAACCATTTCCTTGTATCTGAGAAGAACTTTCAGGTTAATAGGGAGGATGTTTGATCGGAATAAATATAAATTCTTTTCTTATTTATGATTGACCAATATAAACATAAACAACTTCAAATCGGACTCGTTTCCCCTCAACAAATAAAGGCTTGGGCTAACAAAATCCTACCTAATGGGGAAGTCGTTGGCGAAGTCACAAGGCCCTCCACTTTTCATTATAAAACTGATAAACCAGAAAAAGATGGATTGTTTTGCGAAAGAATCTTTGGACCCATAAAAAGCGGAATTTGTGCTTGTGGAAATTCTCGAGCAAGCGTAGCTGAAAATGAAGACGAAAGATTTTGTCAAAAATGCGGGGTAGAATTTATTGATTCTCGGATACGAAGATATCAAATGGGGTACATCAAACTGGCATGTCCAGTGACTCATGTGTGGTATTTGAAAGGTCTTCCTAGTTATATCGCGAATCTTTTAGATAAACCCCTTAAGAAATTGGAGGGCCTAGTATACGGCGATTTCTCTTTTGCTAGGCCCAGCGCTAAAAAACCTACTTTCTTACGATTACGAGGTTTATTCGAAGATGAAATTGCATCCTGTAACCACAGCATTTCTCCCTTTTTTTCTACCCCGGGCTTTGCAACATTTCGAAATCGGGAAATTGCGACAGGAGCAGGTGCTATTAGAGAACAATTAGCGGATTTGGATTTGCGAATTATTATAGAGAATTCCTTGGTTGAATGGAAGGAATTAGAAGACGAGGGGTATAGTGGAGATGAGTGGGAAGATAGAAAAAGACGAATAAGAAAAGTTTTTTTAATTAGACGAATGCAATTGGCGAAACATTTTATTCAAACAAATGTAGAACCAGAATGGATGGTTTTGTGCTTATTACCGGTTCTTCCTCCCGAATTGAGACCCATTGTTTATAGGTCTGGGGATAAAGTAGTGACTTCGGATATTAATGAACTTTATAAGAGAGTTATCCGTCGGAACAACAATCTTGCCTATCTATTAAAAAGAAGTGAATTAGCGCCAGCAGATTTAGTAATGTGCCAGGAAAAATTGGTACAAGAAGCCGTGGATACACTTCTTGATAGTGGGTCCCGCGGGCAACCGACGAGGGATGGTCACAATAAAGTATACAAGTCACTTTCAGATGTAATTGAGGGTAAAGAAGGGAGGTTTCGCGAGACTCTGCTTGGGAAACGGGTCGATTACTCGGGGCGTTCTGTCATTGTTGTGGGTCCTTCGCTTTCATTACATCAATGTGGATTACCTCTAGAGATAGCAATAAAGCTTTTTCAGCTATTTGTAATTCGCGATTTAATCACGAAACGTGCTACTTCTAATGTCAGGATTGCTAAAAGGAAAATTTGGGAAAAGGAGCCCATTGTATGGGAAATACTTCAAGAAGTTATGCGGGGGCATCCTGTACTGTTGAACAGAGCACCTACCCTGCATAGATTAGGCATACAGGCCTTCCAACCCACTTTAGTAGAGGGGCGTACTATTTGTTTACATCCATTAGTGTGTAAGGGTTTCAATGCAGACTTTGATGGGGATCAAATGGCTGTTCATCTACCTTTATCCTTGGAAGCTCAAGCAGAAGCCCGTTTACTTATGTTTTCTCATATGAATCTCCTGTCTCCCGCTATTGGAGATCCTATTTGCGTGCCAACCCAAGACATGCTTATCGGACTTTATGTATTAACGATTGGAAATCGTCGAGGTATTTGTGCAAATAGATATAATAGTTGCGGAAACTATCCAAATAAAAAAGTAAACTACAATAATAATAATAATTATACGAAAGATAAAGAACCTCATTTTTCTAGTTCATATGATGCACTGGGAGCTTATAGACAGAAACGAATCGGTTTAAACAGTCCCTTGTGGCTCCGATGGAAACTAGATCAACGCCTCATTGGATCAAGAGAAGTTCCGATTGAAGTTCAATACGAATCTTTTGGGACTTATCATGAGATTTATGCCCACTATCTAATAATCGGAAATAGAAAAAAAGAAACCCGTTCTATATACATTCGAACCACTCTTGGTCATATTTCTTTTTATAGAGAAATAGAGGAAGCCATACAAGGATTTAGTCGGGCCTATTCATACACTATCTAAACAAGGAAGTTAGATTCGGCGATGCCCCTTTCGGGGGGCATTCCGATTTCGCTAGTACCATCTTATCTTTTTTGCCGCGCAAATTCCGATTGAGATTGAGGAAAGGGGGTAAATTAATTAAGTTTTCGAATCACTGACTCAGGCCTATTGTCGAATCCTACTCAGCAATTGTCGAATCCTACTCAGCCAAAAAAGGGGGTACTTATGTATGGCGGAACGGGCCAACCTGGTCTTTCATAATAAAGAGATAGACGGAACCGCTATGAAACGACTTATTAGCAGATTAATAGATCATTTCGGAATGGGATATACATCCCATATACTGGATCAAATAAAAGCTCTGGGTTTCCATCAAGCCACTACTACATCGATTTCTTTAGGAATCGAGGATCTTTTAACAATACCCTCTAAAGGATGGTTAGTCCAAGACGCGGAACAACAGAGTTTTCTTTTGGAGAAACACTATTATTATGGGGCTGTACACGCAGTAGAAAAATTACGCCAATCCGTTGAAATATGGTATGCTACAAGTGAATATTTGAAACAAGAAATGAATTCTAATTTTCGGATAACGGATCCTTCTAATCCAGTATATCTAATGTCTTTTTCAGGAGCCAGAGGAAATGCATCTCAGGTACACCAATTAGTAGGGATGCGAGGGTTAATGGCGGATCCTCAGGGACAAATGATTGATTTACCTATTCAAAGCAATTTACGCGAGGGACTTTCTTTGACAGAATATATAATTTCCTGCTACGGAGCCCGCAAAGGGGTTGTAGATACTGCTGTACGAACAGCAGATGCTGGATATCTTACACGCAGACTTGTTGAAGTAGTTCAACATATTATTGTGCGTAGAAGAGATTGTGGTACTATCCAAGGTATTTTTGTTAGTCCTCAAAATGGGATGACAGAAAAACTTTTTGTCCAAACACTAATTGGTCGTGTATTAGCAGACGATATATATATCGGTTCACGATGCATCGCTGCTCGAAATCAAGATATTGGAATTGGATTAGTCAATCGATTCATAACTACCTTTCGAGCACAACCGTTTCGGGCACAACCAATATATATTAGAACCCCTTTTACTTGCCGGAGCACATCTTGGATCTGTCAATTATGTTATGGGCGGAGTCCCACTCATGGCGATCTGGTCGAATTGGGAGAAGCTGTAGGTATTATTGCGGGTCAATCAATTGGGGAGCCGGGGACTCAACTAACATTAAGAACTTTTCATACTGGTGGAGTATTCACAGGGGGTACTGCCGACCTTGTACGATCCCCCTCGAATGGAAAAATCCAATTCAACGAGGATTTGGTTCACCCCACACGTACCCGTCATGGGCAGCCTGCTTTTCTATGCTATATAGACTTGCCTGTAACTATTCAGAGTCAGGATATTCTACATAGTGTAAATATTCCGTTAAAAAGCTTGATTCTAGTGCAAAATGATCAATATGTAGAATCCGAACAAGTAATTGCGGAGATTCGTGCCGGAACGCCCACTTTGCATTTTAAAGAAAAGGTACAAAAGCATATTTATTCCGAATCTGACGGGGAAATGCACTGGAGTACTGATGTTTACCATGCGCCCGAATATCAATATGGTAATCTTCGTCGATTACCAAAAACAAGCCATTTATGGATATTGTCAGTAAGTATGTGCAGATCCAGTATAGCATCCTTTTCGCTACACAAGGATCAAGATCAAATGAATAATTATTCTTTTTCTCTTGACGGAAGATATATCTTTGACCTCTCAATGGCTAATGATCAAGTAAGCCATAGACTGTTGGATACTTTTGGTAAAAAAGATAAGGAAATTCTTGATTATTTAACGCCAGATGGAATCGTGTCCAACAATGATTGGAATTTTGTGTATCCTTCTATTCTTCAAGATAATTCGGAGTTGTTGGCGAAAAAGCGAAGAAATAGGTTCGTCATTCCATTACAATATCATCAAGAACAAGAAAAAGATCTAATATCCTATTTGGGGATTTCGATTGACATACCCTTTATGGGTGTTTTACGTAGAAATACTATTTTTGCTTATTTTGACGATCCACGATACAGAAAAGATAAAAGGGGTTCAGGAATTGTTAAATTTAGATATAGGACCCTAGAGGAAGAATATAGGACCCGGGAGGAAGAGTATAGGACTCTAGAGGAAGACTCAGAGGACCAATATGAGAGCCCAGAGAAGATCCGAGAGGACGAATATGAAACCCTGGAAGACGAATATAGGGCTCTAGAGGACGAATATGAAACCCTAGAAGATGAATATGGGATCTTAGAGGACGAATATGGGGCTCTAGAAAAAGACTCAGAAGAAGAATATGGGAACCCAGAGAACGAATATAAAACTCGAGAGGACGAATATGGAACTCTAGAGGAAGAAGAATATGGGAGCCGTGAAGATGGCTCAGAGAACGAATATGGGGCTTTAGAAGAAGACTCAGAGGAAGACTCAGAGGACGAATATGGGAGCCCAGAGGAAGATTCTATCTTAAAAAAAGAGGGTTTTATTGAGCATCGAGAAACAAAAGAATTTAGTCTAAAATACCAAAAAGAAGTAGATCGGTTTTTTTTCATTCTTCAAGAACTGCATATCTTACCGAGATCCTCATCCCTAAAGGTACTTGACAATAGTATTATTGGAGTGGATACACAACTCACAAAAAATACAAGAAGTCGACTAGGTGGGTTGGTCCGAGTGAAGAGAAAAAAAAGCCATACGGAACTCAAAATATTTTCTGGAGATATTCATTTCCCTGAAGAGGCGGATAAGATATTAAGCGCCAGTTTGATACCACCAGAAAGAGAAAAAAAAGATTCTAAGGACTCAAAAAAAAGAAAAAATTGGGTTTATGTTCAACGGAAAAAAATTCTCAAAAGCAAAGAAAAGTACTTTGTTTCAGTTCGACCTGCAGTCGCATATGAAATGGACGAAGGGAGAAATCTAGCAATACTTTTCCCGCAAGATCTCCTGCAAGAAGAGGATAATATCCAACTTCGACTTGTCAATTTTATTTCTCATGAAAATAGCAAGTTAACTCAAAGAATTTATCACACGAATAGTCAATTCGTTCGAACTTGCTTGGTAATGAATTGGGAACAAGAAGAAAAAGAGGGGGCTCGTGCTTCCCTTGTTGAGTTAAGAACAAATGATCTGATTCGCGATTTCCTAAGAATTGAGTTAGTCAAGTCCACTATTTCATATACAAGAAGAAGATATGATAGGACAAGCGCAGGACCGATTCCCAATAATAAGTTAGATCGCAACAATACCAATTCCTTTTATTCGAAGGCGAAGATTCAATCACTTAGCCAACATCAAGAAGCTATTGGCACCTTGTTGAATCGAAATAAAGAATACCCATCTTTGATGATTTTGTCGGCATCCAACTGTTCTCGAATTGGTTTATTCAAGAATTCGAAATATCCCAATGCGGTAAAAGAATCGAATCCTAGAATTATTATTCGAGATATTTTTGGGCTCTTAGGCGCTATTGTACCTAGTATATCGAATTTTTCTTCATGTTACTATTTATTAACGCATAATCAGATCTTGTTAAAAAAATACTTGTTCTTTGACAATTTGAAACAAACCTTCCAAGTACTTCAAGGGCTTAAATACTCTTTAATAGATGAAAATAAAAAGATTTCCAATTTCGACAGTAACATCATGTTGGATCCATTCCATTTGAATTGGAACTTTCTACATCATGACTCATGGGAGGACACATTGGCAATAATTCACCTTGGACAATTTATTTGCGAAAATGTATGTCTATTTAAATCGCACATAAAAAAATCAGGTCAAATTTTCATTGTTAATATGGACTCCTTTGTTATAAGAGCAGCTAAGCCTTATTTGGCCACTATAGGAGCAACTGTTCATGGTCATTATGGAAAAATCCTTTACAAAGGAGATAGGTTAGTTACCTTTATATATGAAAAATCGAGATCTAGTGATATAACGCAAGGTCTTCCAAAAGTGGAACAAATATTCGAAGCGCGCTCAATTGATTCACTATCGCCGAATCTCGAAAGGAGAATTGAGGATTGGAATGAGCGTATACCAAGAATTCTTGGGGTTCCCTGGGGATTCTTGATTGGAGCTGAGCTAACCATCGCCCAAAGTCGTATCTCTTTGGTTAATAAGATCCAAAAAGTTTATCGATCCCAAGGGGTACAGATCCATAATAGACATATAGAGATTATTATACGCCAAGTAACATCAAAAGTACGGGTTTCCGAAGATGGAATGTCTAATGTTTTTTTACCTGGGGAATTAATAGGACTATTGCGAGCAGAACGAGCAGGGCGGGCTTTGGATGAATCGATCTATTATCGGGCAATCTTATTGGGAATAACAAGGGCTTCCCTGAATACCCAAAGTTTCATATCTGAAGCAAGTTTTCAAGAAACGGCTCGAGTTTTAGCAAAAGCTGCCCTACGAGGTCGTATTGATTGGTTGAAAGGCCTGAAAGAAAACGTAGTTCTGGGGGGAATTATACCTGTTGGTACCGGATTCCAAAAATTTGTGCATCGTTTCCCACAAGACAAGAACCTTTATTTCGAAATTCAAAAAAAAAATCTATTCACGTCGCAAATGAGAGATATTTTGTTTCTCCATACAGAATTAGTTTCTTCTGATTCTGAGGTAACAAGCAATTTCTATGAGACATCAGAACCCCCATTTACTCCCATTTATAGGATTTAAGGATATATAAAGAAGATTTTTTTTTACTTTAATTGAAACTAGACTTTTGACCTTAGAATGCTAACAGGTCTGATTTTAGATTTTGTATTTTCCTATTTTACTAAATAAAAGAAGTCAGTTAATTTATTAAGGCTGTGTTTATATCATTTATCAATGGCCAATTCTGAGTAGAAGGTTCCATCGGAACAATTATTATTTATTTCAAGATATTTCGGCTCTTTCTTAATCTTCAAAAAGAAATCAATTCCGTAAGGATAAGACGAAAAAAAGAAAAAAAGGGGGAAGTGTGGAAAAAATGACAAGAAGATATTGGAACATCAATTTGAAAGAGATGATAGAAGCGGGAGTTCATTTTGGTCATGGTATTAAGAAATGGAATCCTAAAATGGCCCCTTACATCTCGGCAAAGCGTAAAGGTACTCATATCACAAATCTCGCTAGAACGGCTCGTTTTTTATCAGAAGCTTGTGATTTAGTTTTTGATGCAGCAAGTCAGGGAAAAAGCTTCTTAATTGTTGGTACCAAAAAAAGAGCAGCGGATTTAGTAGCATCAGCTGCAATAAGGTCTCGTTGTCATTATGTTAATAAAAAGTGGTTCAGTGGTATGTTAACGAATTGGTCGATTACCAAAACTAGACTTTCTCAATTTAGAGACTTAAGAGCGGAAGAAAAGATGGGAAAATTCCACCATCTCCCAAAAAGAGATGTGGCAATCTTAAAGAGAAAATTATCTACCTTGCAAAGATATCTCGGCGGGATTAAATATATGACGAGGTTGCCTGACATTGTGATCGTCCTTGATCAGCAAAAAGAGTATATAGCTCTTCGGGAATGCGCTATTTTGGGGATTCCTACTATTTCTTTAGTCGATACAAATTGTGACCCAGATCTCGCGAATATATCGATTCCTGCCAACGATGACACTATGACTTCAATTCGATTGATTCTTAACAAATTAGTATTTGCAATTTGTGAGGGCCGTTCTCTCTATATAAGAAATCGTTGATTAAGATTAAGAAGAATAGTGAATTCTTAAGCAACTACGCAGATTTACGGGATCAATTTTTTTTTTGTTTTGCATAGATAAAAAAAGGGGAATATTGATATATATTAGAGGGTATTGATATATATTATCATTTGATATGATTTCTTGGTATCCTAAATATAAGATTAATACTTCAAGTTGCTGAGTTGAGAGAGAGATGGTTGAATCAAAAGAATTCCTTTTTTGAAGTTCCATTTTTATCAGAGGACAATATGAATATTACACCATGTTCCATTAAAACACTCAAGGGGTTGTATGATATATCAGGCGTAGAAGTAGGCCAACACTTCTATTGGCAAATAGGAGGTTTCCAAATTCATGCCCAAGTACTCATCACTTCTTGGGTCGTAATTACTATCTTGCTAGGTTCAGTTATCATAGCTGTTCGGAATCCACAAACCATCCCAACCGACGGTCAGAATTTCTTCGAATATGTCCTTGAGTTTATTCGAGATTTGAGCAAAACTCAGATTGGAGAAGAATATGGTCCCTGGGTTCCCTTTATTGGAACTATGTTCCTTTTTATTTTTGTTTCGAATTGGTCGGGTGCTCTTTTACCTTGGAAAATTATAGAGTTACCCCATGGGGAATTAGCAGCGCCCACGAATGATATAAATACAACTGTAGCTTTAGCTTTACTCACATCAGCGGCATATTTTTATGCCGGTCTTAGCAAAAAAGGATTGAGTTATTTCGAGAAATATATTAAACCAACCCCAATCCTTTTACCAATTAACATCCTAGAAGATTTCACAAAACCATTATCGCTTAGTTTTCGACTTTTCGGAAATATATTGGCGGATGAATTAGTCGTTGTTGTTCTTGTTTCTTTAGTCCCCTTAGTAGTCCCTATACCGGTCATGTTTCTTGGATTATTTACAAGCGGTATTCAAGCTCTTATTTTTGCAACGTTAGCCGCAGCCTATATAGGTGAATCCATGGAAGGTCATCATTGAATTGACTTATTTTCGAAATAGTCTTTTTTTTTTTAGCTTAGCCCAATTCATGCATGGTTCCAGATAATCCTCCTGGTTAGAAAACTAACTAGTTCGAAATGCGTATGAATATATAACCTAAAGTTATAGGAGAGAGAATAGACTATATTACGATTACGGAATTGTTAAATTATATATGCATTCAGGGGGGCAGAATCCGGTTAGATCTATATCCTTAATGTCTATAAGACAGTCATCTTTTGCGCGGCTTTCTAAGGAATGATTTTGGAATTGGATTCACTAGAAAATAAGAAAATACGCAAACAAAATAGAAGAAACAAATGTATATAGGATTTTGTTTTATTTCTAAGTTAGATTCATTATCTAATCCGATATATAGAATTCCAGAATTGGGTTCCATATCCAGTTCTATGCAGCATATTGTTATCAATTGTATATCTTGATTTGATTCCTATTGAATTTGGATTAGTTCGATTTCAGTAGGGGTTCTTCCTGTATTTCATCTTTTATTATGGATTAGATGAAGGGAAAAAAAGGGGAACTCAAGGATATCGAAGAGGAAAAAAAAAAAATGGAATGAAAGGGTGGTTCGTTGGAAAGAAAGAAAAATAGAATAATGAAAAGCATATGGATTTACACAAACCTCCAATGATTAGAAACTAAAAACGAGATCTCGAAGTAGTTCGGACGATTTAGATTATTATTTCAATTTGTACTTTTTAGTTACTTCTACTCAATAGAGCTTAGAAGTTCAAAGTACAAATTTCTTGGTTGATTGTATCCTTAACCATTTTTTTTTTTTGACACGAGGAACTCACCATGAATCCACTAATTGCTGCTGCTTCCGTTATTGCTGCTGGATTGGCCGTAGGGCTTGCTTCTATTGGGCCTGGAGTTGGTCAAGGTACTGCTGCAGGACAAGCTGTAGAGGGTATTGCGAGACAGCCAGAAGCAGAAGGGAAAATACGAGGTACTTTATTGCTTAGTCTAGCTTTTATGGAAGCTTTAACAATTTATGGACTGGTTGTGGCACTAGCGCTTTTATTTGCGAATCCTTTTGTTTAATCCTAAAAAAGAAAATAAGTTCTTTAGATTAGTTTTTTTAGGAAATTGGTATTTCCTTCTGTAATTCCAAGTATATCAATACTTTTATTTATTATATTATTCCAGGAATTTTTTTTTGCGGGACAGACAATACCCCCGGAAGGGTTGATTTGAGCATGATCAATTTAGGTAGAAGATATGCTCGCCCTCTTCCTTCCCGTCCTTAGTTTAGGATAGTGGAAAGTCTTTTTCCTTTTATTTTCGGAATTTTGAGAACATTTTCACAAAGGAGATCTTTCACAGGTCAAACGAGACCTAAGACTTAATCTAAAAAAAAAAATTATTAGATTGAATCTATTTGCATTAAAAAAATTGCATTAAAAAAACCGATAAAAAAAGGGCGAGCGAAGTAAGTGATCGAAAAACTTTCTTCTTTGTTCGTCCTATCTATAAGAGGAGAGCATATGAAAAATGTAACCCATTCTTTTGTTTTTTTAGCTCACTGGCCATTCGCTGGGAGTTTCGGGCTTAATACCGATATTTTAGCAACAAATCTAATAAATCTAACTGTAGTGGTTGGCGTATTGATTTTTTTTGGAAAGGGAGTGTGTGCGAGTTGTCTATTTCAAGAATAGATTGGATCTATCCGGCTGCACTTTAGAATATTTTTTAGTATTTTTGTTTTGGGATAAAAAGGTGCACGATCTCCACGAATTACTTCTGAATAACTTCAGAAATCATATGGAAGAACCATAGCATTTCGCGACTCATTGGTAAATTTACTTTGATTCTCTATAGACCAATAATGTGAGACCATTAACACGGTTAAAGCTAAACTGCTTGAAGTCCAGGCAAAAAGGGGTACTCTTTCTACAACTATATTAGTATCGAAATGCTTTATTAGTATCCAAATGCTTTAAACGGGAAATAGCTAGTGTAGAATTTATCTGATATAGAACACTCATATCGATAAAATGGTTTGAACTATTTACTAGAAGGGCACCCAGCCCTTTTTCCAATGCCGAATCGACGACCTGTGTATAAAAAAAAAGAGAAATTTTTTGGATTTAAGGAAAGAAAAAAATTCCAGCAATTTTCATTTTCCATTTATTTACTTCGTTTTTCTTAATGAAATTGAAATTGTTAACTAACAGAGCAAACACAAATAAACAAACAACTTTGCTGACCACGATAGATTTTTATCTAGTCGGAAGAGTCCTCTTAATATTTATCTAGTCTTATATACTTTTCGGTATATTGAAATACAAAGAGAAAAGAGGATAGAGGATAGGCTCATTACATAAAAAAAAGATATGGAAATAACCATAATACATAGCAAAAAAGAAAAAAAGGAGCGTGAGAGCCAAATGAATCGAAAGATTCATGTTTGGTTCGGGAAGAGATCATAAAAGTTGTAAACTTAATAGCAAGATAATCTACTTTCATTAAAAGATTTATTAGATAATCGAAAACAGAGGATCTTAAGTACTATTCGAAATTCGGAAGAATTGCGTAGAGGGACCCTTGAACAACTCGAAAAAGCTCGGCTTCGATTACAGAAAGTCGAACTAGAGGCAGATGAGTATCGGATGAATGGATACTCTGAAATAGAACGAGAAAAAGCAAATTTGATTAATGCTACTTCTATTAGTTTGGAACAATTAGAAAAGTCTAAAAATGAAACCCTTTATTTTGAAAAACAAAGAGCGATGAATCAGGTCCGACAACGGGTTTTCCAACAAGCCGTACAAGGAGCTCTAGGAACTCTGAATAGTTGTTTGAATACCGAGTTACATTTCCGTACGATTCGTGCTAATATTGGCATTCTAGGGGCCATAGAATGGAAGAGATAATTAAATTTACTTGAACTTCTACTTTCGTTTAGAATTTAGGCATTATTTTTCCCGTTGCTTCCGAAAAAAAAAAAGATTCAAGAAACACTAATGGCAACCC